GATTTGTGCCAAAACAACAGATGCCAAAAAGAACAAAAGGCCTTGGACACGTAGTGGATCTTGAAGTACTATTTCTGCATCTCCCTGACCAAATCCACCCACATTAGGATTACTTGTTAATGGTTGATCAAGTTTGATAGATTCGCCCTCTGAAACACGAAGTTCTGGTCCTGGAGGGATAATATCAACCGCTTGGCGTCCATCCAATGCATCCGTTATGGTTATTTCGTACCCCCCTTTTTCTTTTCGTATGATTTTGCTTACTATACCCGCTGCTGTAGCATTATAAACCGTATTGTTACTTTTTGTCCCGTCGGGATAAATCTGGCCCCTTCCCCTGTTACCACCTACGTATATTGGGTATTTTAAGAAGTGAACATCTTTATTAGTCGCGGGATCGGGGGAAAGAATAGGAAAAGTGATTTCACTATATTTCTTACCAGGAACAGGCCCTATCACAAGAATATTTTTTTTAGTGGGGCCGTAATTCTGAAAAGATAGATTGCCTATCTTTTCTTTCATCTCGGGAGAAATACGACTGGGGGGGGCTAATTCAAACCCTTCCGGTAAAATAAGAACGGCCCCTACATTCAACCCCCCCTTTTTACCATTAGCAAGAACTTGTTTCAGTTGCATATCATAAGGAATTCTAACAACTGCTTCAAACACAGTATCAGGAAGTACCGCTTGCGGAACCTCAATATCCACAGGTTTATTAGCTAAATGGCAATTGGCGCATACAATACGACCAGTGGCTTCTCGTGGATTTTCAAAACCCTGCTGCGCAAAAATGGGATATGCATTTGAAATGGAGGCCCGAGTTATTATATATATCATGAGTGATACGGAAATGAATCGAGTAATCTCTTCCTTTATCGAAGAAAAAGTATTTCTAATTTGCATGGTCCAATCGTTGATCCCGAAAATTTCTACAATAAAATTGGGTAGGTCGCTAGTATAGTTCCCTATCCACGATTTTGCTATTTACTGAAATAATTTTACTGGAATATAGGAGGAATCCTCTGAATGGGTAGAAAGAGTAAGGTAAGTACGACCTGGAATGCTTTGCTTAGGTACAAAGTAAGAAACATTCTAATTGACTCGTTTTTCAGTCATTCATTGAATGATAAATCACTACAAGTGACGGAGATACACGATTTAAATAAAGGAAAATCCAATATTTGAAAATTGTATCTAGAATGACTGGAAAAGTGGAAACAAGACCAGATATAATTTGATCATTATGAAAAAATCCAAAATCGTTATAGACATAGCCAATCATCAGTTCCCAACCGTGGGGCGAATGGAATCCGATACATAAATCAGTTACTAAAAGAATGGAAAAGGCTTTTATTGTGTCGCTTAAATTATATAGGAATTCTTGAACCCAAGAATTAAGAAAAACAAGTTCTTCATTACCCAGAATAGAATAAGCACTTAGAATAAGGAAACAGATTAGATTTGTCGAGAAGTGCAAAATTGTATGGATATGATCCTCATCGTGTATCTTGATCAATTGGATTGTTTCTTTGTGGAGCCCCATACGAAACTTTTGTAGATGTCTTTCCGGGAATTCCTTTACCATTTCATCCAAGAGAAATAGCTCCTCTAATTCTATGAATTTTTCTAGAATACGCTTTTCTTGAATATCGTTCAAAAAAGTTTCGGATTGCCTAGTATTCCACCAATTAGTAACCCAAGATTCTAGACTTTTATTAAATGAGAGAGTGATCCACCGGGGCAAAAAGACTACAAATACTATAAATGAAAGATATCGAAGGGGAATAGATGCGCTCTTTTTTGTCATTTTTTCATCTGTGAATTGTCACCTCATTCGTTGACTCTATGCGATCTAATATTTCTATCAAGCATAAGTTCTATTATAAGGTATCGCGCCTATTAATTATTAATTTATTAATCGAGCCCCCATTTTTTAGTTGTGATTCAGAGGTTAGTCCTTGAATCTAGTGTAGAAAAAATACAGAAATAGAAGAAGAATCCACTTCGAATTCGAATTCAAATGAAGAAATAATAAAAAAATCGATTGTTTCCAGATATCTTAATTGATCAAATATTCGAAGTAATTACTCCCCTTTGATGAATGCCCGAAAGATTCAAATAAAGATTCCAATAATGAATATTTTTCGGATTTCGAAATGAAAGAACTTCCTGTTTATTAAAAAAGAAAATATCAAATATTTCGAAAAAAAAAAATTGACAGACAAAAACAAAAAGGGTTTCGTTTTATATTATGGCCGCCACGTACACGTTTGCCTTGCTTTGGCCCCACGAGGCGTTCTGAAGAAACTTTAATTAAGTAAGTTATGCTTATAGAAAAAGGAGGATTCTTAGGGGTTTTCCTCTTGCTGAGAAAGCATTTTTTTTGCAGTTTCTTTTTTCAAAATACTTCAATTGGTACACGCAAGAAATAGGCCAATTCCGCAGCCTTTTGCTCAATTTCACGTGGAGTCAAATTCTCATCAGTACGAGTCAAGGGAACGTCTCCCAGGCCTCTGATTTCCATATAAAGGACACGACGAGCATAAATACCCTCTTTTACTTCTATTCTGATGGACTGAATATCTTTCATAAGGAATCGTAAAAAGATGCGGCGATTTTTTCCAGGAAATCCCCAACGAAAAATGCACACTATTCCTTCTTTTCTATCAAATCGATCATAACCGCTACCTACATTCCATGTAATTGTGCACCACAAATAGGAACTAATAAAGAGACCCGCGATCCCATAGAAAGACATTACGATCCCTTGTGGGAAAAAAAGGATTTGTTGAGACGGAAAGAAGGATATCAAATTCTTATCAAGATAACTAGAAATTCCAACCAATAAGAATCCTAATGAACCTAAAAAAAGGATAAACGCCCAGCAGAAATTACTTGTTTTGCGAGATCCTGCTATAAATTCTATCCATATATATTCTGATCGCCAACTCATACATAGTAGATCCAGTTGCATTTTATGGAATAACAAAAAAAAATTTCACTTTACTTTTTTTTCCGAAGTAACTCTCATCAACTAGTACTATTCTGATGTGAACTTTTAGTAGTAATTAATCGAATTGGTTAGATATAATAAAATAAAAGCATCCCCTTCATATGATTCCCTATCAATAGCTACATACATATGGATAGATTTACTTTAATTTCAGACATGAGTTCGGATCCCAGCCTTTTTTTTTTATTACTAGAATTTGTCTGTCCATATATCATGTTTACGCATGTATAAGATCTTTTTCATTTATGTTCGGAGAAAGCCACCTGTTATTCTTATACAATATTCTACTAAATGGATATCCTTGTTCGCTAAGTCTTGAAAAAAAAACTAGATGAGATTTGACCACATCAAATTTAAAAAATTTTTTTTTTTTGAACATGAAGAGATAAAGAGGCCATTGCAATTGCCGGAAATACTAGGCCCACTAAAGGCACAAAAAGGGAGGGTAAGTTGTTGAGAATTGTCATAGAATGGGGTACCTCGATTTAATATTTGTACCTGTTATTGTTATAAGGATATCTTATAATAATTATAATTCATATTATAATTCGTATATTAGTATACTAAGTATATCGAAGTGAGTATATATAATAAGTGCAAGCAATGTCGAACTAAATAAACGGACTTATTCATCTTTCTACATGAAATAGATGTATGTATGATAATCCACTTTCTTTATTATTCTTACTTCTTTTATTTTTATTCTTATATTGTTCTTATCTTCTTCTTCTAATTTCTTTTTTAATAAAAAAAGAGTCTCTTAAAAATTTAAAAATCCCCGAAAGATTCGTTAGAATCCGACCCAAGAGCAGGAATTCTTATAAAAAGGGGACTTCTTGGGAGATATAGAAAGATGCAAGATTCTATATTTTCTATATTTGAAATATATACATATAGAAGAGGCGAACAGAACACGAAATTCGTTTTATTTGCCTTGCCTCCTAATTCGAAGGAAGAATTCGCTGTTTATGTTGTTGTTTTTTTACCGATATTACTAATCAGCAATATCGGTAAAAAAACAACAATTATCCGCATGATTCTTTCTACAATTAAATCTTATGTCACCAAATAAAAATTCATTTTTTCGGTTTTTTATTTTGATTCTGATAAACTAACTAACTAGTTGTTCGCCACAAAAAAAAAGTTGAACTCAAGACTCTACTTGATTGAATTTTTATTGAAAGGAAAAAAGGCGTGGAGCTGAAATAGCTCACTCAGAACACCTTTTAAAGGGTTACGTGGTACGATTGGATCGAATAAGCCCTTATGGAATAAATATTCAGCCGCTTGTGAACCTTCAGGTACTGTCTTATTCAATGTTTGTTCAATTACTCTTTTACCCGCAAATGCAATATAGGCATTAGGTTCGGCAATAATGATATCCCCCAACATACCAAAACTAGCTGTTACTCCACCAGTAGTAGGAGATGTAAGAATTGATACATAGAATAGCTTTTTATTTGATTGATAATCATATAAAGCAGAAGATATTTTAGCCATTTGCATCAAGCTCAAACTTCCTTCTTGCATGCGTGCCCCTCCGGAAGCACACACTAGAATAAGAGGTAAAAGTTTATTGGTAGCATACTCGATCAAACGGGTGATTTTCTCGCCTACTACGGATCCCATACTACCCCCCATAAACTGAAAATCCATAACCCCAATTGCGACGGGAATCCCGTTTAGTTGACCTGTACCTGTTTGAACAGCCTCTGTTAATCCTGTTTTTTTTTGATAAGAATCAATACGATCTTTATAAGGTTCCTCTTCTGAATGAAATTCAATGGGATCCAGAGAAACCATGCCGTCATCCATCGGATCCCAAGTACCTGGATCAACCGAAAGTTCGATTCTATCTGAACTACTTATTTTCAAATAATATCCGCATTGTTCACAAATATTCATTTTTGACTTCAAAAATTTCTTATAATTTAATCCATAACAATTTTCACATTGAACCCACAAATGCCTGTATTTTTGAGTTACA